ACATAATATAACCCAATTGAGACATTGTAGAATAGGCTAAACTTCTCTTAATGTCTCTTTGAGCAAGAGCTAAAGTAGCTCCTAATAGTACCGTTATTACACCTATCAAAGAAATGAGATTCATTATGTAAGGTATGACTGTGAAAAGCGGAAGAAATCGAGCGACAAGAAAAATGCCTGCTGCTACCATAGTAGCAGCATGGATAAGAGCCGAAATAGGAGTAGGCCCCTCCATGGCATCAGGTAACCATACATGAAGGGGAAATTGTGCGGATTTAGCAACTGCACCGACGAATAATAGGGAGGCACACAAAGTAGCAAATAAAGAGTTGACCCCATTATTACGGATCAGGTTATTGAAGATTTCGAACAAATCTCGAAATTCGAAACTCCCTGTTATCCAATAAAAACCTAAGATTCCTAACAATAACCCAAAATCCCCTACACGATTAGTTACAAACGCTTTTTGACAAGCATTTGCGGCAGCCGGTCGTGTGAACCAAAAACCTATTAATAAATACGAACACATTCCCACTAGTTCCCAAAAAAGATGAATTTGTATCAAATTGGAACTAGTAACTAATCCCAACATGGAAGTATTGAAAAAACTCATATAAGCAAAAAATCTCAAATATCCTTGATCATGAGACATATAATTGTCACTATAAATAAGAACCATGATTCCAACCGTAGTGATTAGTATTGACATAATAGAAGTAAGTGGATCGATCAAGTAGCCGAACTCTAAGGAAAAATCAGTATTGATGGTCCAAGACCATAGATGTTGATAGATAGAACTGCCATTTATCTGTTGAATAGACAGATCGGACGAAAAAACCATAACTATACTTAGCAATGAAACACTAGGAAAAGTCCACATACGACGCAGATTTTTTGTTGCGGTCGGAACAAGCAGAAGTCCCAACCCTATTGACATAGTAACTGGAAGTAGAGCGAAAGGTATGATCCATGCATATTGATATGTATGTTCCATAAGAAAATCAAGCTTTCTTTTTTTATTCTTATTAATTGTTTCCCATTCACCAGCCCTTATTTCTTCCGGAAGGAGCAATAATAAAATAAATAAAAAAAAAAAAATTCAACTGAAAAAGTTACAATTCTTCAAATAACCAAGTTACTAGTTAAAAGCTACTACCTAGTTATTAACGAAGATATTTATTAAGATAAAAAATATGAGATTTTCCATTATTCTACTATATACATACGATACGGTGATTTCTATCCATATTTATATCAATATAGTAAGGAAAAAGAATGATACCAAAAATTCAAGTACTTTATTCTGATATGTATCATAGGATCTGCCAATAACTCGATCCAATAAACCTAGTTTTTATTTAGTTTCTTCGGAGTCATTAACTAATTCTTGAATTGATTGGCTTCGAGTCCAATAAAACAAACTTATGTTTATGTGTTTATGAAAAATCCTAGAATACTTGTCACTTCGCATAGAACTAAAATGAGAAATGACTCAAATTCCCTTTATTTTATCAAGTAATGTATTGTTTAACGGATTAACTACTTTGATTTAATTTCCATTTTCATTATGTGGACTCTATCTCCGAGCTTGATCAATTAATAGAAAAAGGTTACATTCATTGTTGGTTTCCTAAATTAGGAAAGGGTTCTTAAGCTTTTCGATTTTATAAATGTAACATTTATAATATATATATATATTATATAAATAGACTGAGATATGAATTGGAACCTTTTTGATTCTTATCAATGGCATCCGATTCAACGGTAGTAGATCCCGCCCGTAGACATAGATTGAATAAAGATATGAAGCCCCCAATCAGTACAAATTATTCTTTCTTCGAACATTGGATGTAATGGAAATGTGAAAAAAAAAAATTCCCTTGAAAATCACATCGTTTTTTCTTTTTTCTTCTATTTCATTTCTTTTTTTATCCTTAATGATACCATATGCGATGCTCATCTATCTGTATCCATACTTTTCTATGTTATGAAGTGAAGTAAGCATAAGTATCGGCTATGGAATAAAGATAGATAATGAATAGTTAATAGAAAGAACAATCTATTTTGAATTGAACAATAAATGTCTTTCACGTCCAACTATAAAAATGAGTGACCCTTTTATTTTGAAATGGCGGTTCCAAAGAAACGTACTTCTCTGTCAAAAAAGCATATTCGTAGAAATATTTGGAAAAGAAGGGGATATCAGGCCGCGGCAAAAGCTTTATCTTTAGCTAAATCTATTTCTACCGGGCATTCCAAAAGTTTTTTTGTGCGACAAACAAGTAATAAAGCCTTGGAATGATCTGAATCTGAATCAGCATGACTCGATGAATTGGATGATTAAATTTATAAGATGAAGAATTCACATTAACTAATGTTTTGAACTCATCAATATGAGATAGAACTAGCTGTTGTGGTATGTAGAATACGAATTATTCTGTATACTAGGTTCTAAAAATGATTTCTTTTTTTGTTTGAAAAAAAAAAAGAAAGAAGTAGTTAGACACAAAATACAAGTTTCACCTTTCATTGATTGGGTTTTTATAATTCGCGAGATGGGGGTTGTAACTTTCCCCATCGATTCATTTTTCACAATAACAAAACTCTTATTTTTTTTTTTCTTAGGAAGGGATTGGCTTATTGGATTATGTATCTCCAATAGTTATACATCATTAAGATTTTTGGAAAATCTGAAACAAGTATGAACGAGGTTAGAGCCCCCCTTTTTGTTCCAAAGTAAGGCGGGGATAAGATTCATAGTCAAAGTCAATGGATTATTGAAACTAATTGATTAAAATATACATTTTAAAACTTTGATTTGTAGCTCTCTGAATCACTACATGTCTACAAGGACTCCCTCTTGTTTCGAACAGATAAAAAAAAAAAAAACAAAATAATAAAACTGCCAGGATCCCATTTAGATCGATATTTATGTACTAAAGAATGAGTCAATCTTACGTAATCCAACCCCAATAGATCCTATCCCATGTTTGAGCTGGAGGATCGATCAATCGATATATCTAGATCTAATATCTAAATTATTTTATCTATTAATATTAGATTTCAATTCTATATATAAAAAGATCTTATCAGTTTAAATTTTATTTTCTAAGTTTTCTAAGTTAAAGTACATACAGTAGAATTCCGATAAAGATTGAAACTCTTTTGTTATACGATATGCCCGGTCCAATACCTAATGGGTTTGGTAAATCCTCACACAAATTATGTTATGTATACAATGAAGATCCCAATCATTAATACATCTTTGATACCAAACTATCCAAATATTTATAGAAATCTTTTGGATGTAGTGATGAAGTTGTGATATATAAAAAATATTGTTTTATTTTGTTCATTGAAAAATGAATCTTTTTCATTTCGGATCTATCAAATCAGATAAATGAGAAATGAATCGTCAAAAAAGGAGAAAAAAAAATTCTTAGTTCTATACCCGGACTCAGGGCATAACCGTCTAGTTCCAACTATTCCAGAAGAACTTATAATACGGAAAAGCCCGCTGTTTAAAATGACCCCCTGCCATGAGACTAAGGATTATTGAGCGTTTAAATATTTATTTGAACGGGTCTTTATTCATCGATTCTAACATTTCCTAAAATAGATTGCATTAAATCCCTCAATCTCGACGATTGAACATCATATGGACTATGATTATTTCGATGAAGCCGCCATGGTGAAATTGGTAGACACGCTGCTCTTAGGAAGCAGTGCTAGAGCATCTCGGTTCGAGTCCGAGTGGCGGCATCTTCTAAAAAAGGCACAATAGATCCTATAATGAATTCAATTCCGGATTTCCATTCCGTAATTGGGGATACCCCCCTAAAAAAAATTATGATATTTGCCACTTTAGAACATATATTAACTCACATCTCTTTTTCTATCATTTCAATTGTTATTACGATTCATTTGATGACCTTATTAGTCCATGAAACCGTAGTACTATTTGATTTGTCAGAAAAAGCCATGATGGCTACCTTTTTCTGTATAACTGGATTATTAGTTACTCGTTGGATTTATTCGAGACATTTGCCGTTAAGCGATTTATATGAATCTTTAATGTTTCTTTCATGGAGTTTCTCCATTATTCATATGTTTCCTAAAAGACGGAATCAGAAAAGTTATTTAAGCGCAATAACCGCGCCAAGTGCTATTTTTACCCAAGGCTTTGCCACTTCGGGTCTTTCAACCGAAATGCATCAATCTGCAATATTAGTCCCTGCTCTACAATCCCAGTGGTTAATGATGCACGTAAGTATGATGTTATTGAGTTATGCAGCTCTTTTATGTGGATCGTTATTATCCGTAGCTCTTTTAGTCATTACATTTCGAAAAAACCTAGATATTCCTCGCAAAAGCAATCATTTCTTAATTGGGTCATTTTCCTTTGTGAATGAAAAAAGAAGTGTTTTACAAAACACTTCTTTTCTTTCATTTATAAATTATCACAGGTATCAATTAACCCAACAATTAGATCAGTGGAGTTATCGTGTCATTAGTTTAGGGTTTACTTTTTTAACCATAGGTATTCTTTCGGGAGCAGTATGGGCTAATGAGGCATGGGGGTCTTATTGGAATTGGGACCCCAAGGAAACTTGGGCATTTATTACTTGGACCATATTCGCGATTTATTTACATAGTAGAACAAATCAGAGCTTTCAGGGTGTGGATTCGGCAATTGTGGCTTCTATAGGATTTCTTATAATTTGGATATGCTATTTTGGGGTCAATCTATTAGGAATAGGACTACATAGTTATGGTTCATTCACATTAACAACTAATTGAAGAAAGGGCCTGAAGAATACATAGGAACATCGTCCCGTATATTATATTAAAGAAGGTTTGTGCAAGTTTTTTCGAACCATTTGAATCACTACTTGATTCAAATGGTTCGAAAAAACTTTAGATGTATCTGATTATAATTCACTTCATTTTTTTTTTCTTTCATTGCATTATACAGTGAACGCTTTTAAAAATCACACGGT